CATATAACTATCTAATTTAATTCATTAACCCGAATAATAAATAAAAAAATGAAGATATGTATGCAATTTATTCCCCCTCTTTTTCTATAAAGACTAGAAAGAAAGGAATAGGGAAAAGTTTATGTTTCAACGAATCGCACGTAGAGATATTGATAATACACATAGAGTTAATGGTATTTCATAACTAATCGATTGAGCAGCAGCTCGTAGACCACCTAAAAAGGAATATTTATTATTTGAACCATATCCTGACATAAGAAGTCCAATGGGAGCAATACTTGAGACCGCAATCCATAAAAAAACTCCGATATTGAGATCGGTTAAAACAAGACGATAGTCAAAAGGAATTACTAAATAACTTAGCAGAATGGATATGACTGCTATGGATGGTCCGATACTAAATAAACTAGTATCTCCTCTAGATGGAAGAAGATTCTCTTTGAAAAGTAGTTTTGTCCCATCTGCTAGAGCTTGAAGAACTCCTAAAGGACCGGCGTATTCAGGTCCAATACGTTGTTGTAGCCCTGCGGATATTTCTCTTTCTAACCATACAATTACTAATACGCCTATTGTGATTCCCAATACAAGAGTCAAAATAGGGACAAGCGCCCATATAATTCCATAGACCCCTTTTAAAGATTCCACTCTGTAAAAAGAATTAATATCTTGTATTTCCGTTGTATCAATTACCATTTCAACGATCAACTTCTCCCATAATGATATCTATGCTACCTAGTATTGTCATAATATCAGCCAATTTCATTCTTTTAACTAACTGAGGAAGAATTTGCAAATTGATAAGACCCGGCGGGCGAATTTTCCATCTCCAAGGAAAACCACTCTGATCCCCTATCAGAAAAATTCCCAATTCACCCTTTGGGGCTTCGACTCTTACATAAAGTTCTTGTTTCGGCAATTCAAAAATAGGAGAAGGTTTTTTACTAATGAATCGATATTCAAAATCATGCCATTCTGGATACCTTTCTCTATCAAAGTATCGAAGTTCTAAATTCTCACAGGGTCCCCCCGGAATTCCTTCTAGAGCCTGTTGAATAATTTTTATGGATTCTGTCATTTCACCAATTCGGACTAAATAACGAGCTAATGAATCCCCTTCTTTTTGCCATTGGACTTCCCAATCCAATTCGTCGTAACACTCATAATGATCAACTTTACGAAGATCCCATTGTATTCCGGAAGCTCGCAACATTGGTCCTGATAAACCCCAATTTATTACTTCGTCTCTACCAATAATGCCTACACCTTCAACGCGTTCTAAAAAAATAGGATTTCGTGTAATAAGTTTTTGATATTCAGTAACTCCTGTTAAAAAATAATCGCAGAAATCCAAACATTTATCTATCCACCCATGAGGTAGATCAGCCGCTACTCCTCCGATACGAAAATAATTATGCATCATTCTCATACCAGTGGCAGCTTCGAATAGATCATATATAAATTCTCTTTCTCTGAAAATATAGAAGAAAGGAGTTTGTGCACCAATATCTGCCATAAACGGGCCGAGCCATAACAGATGAGAAGCTATACGACTCAATTCCAACATAATTACTCTGATATAACTGGCTCTTTTAGGTACTTGAATATTTCCTAACTGTTCTGGCCCATTTACAGTTATTGCTTCTGTGAACATAGTAGCTAAATAATCCCAACGAGTTACATAAGGAAGATATTGTATAATTGTTCGGTTTTCCGCAATTTTTTCCATCCCCCTGTGTAAATAACCCAATATTGGTTCACAGTCAATAACATTTTCACTGTCCAGAGTAACGATGAGTCGAAGAACACCATGCATTGACGGGTGGTGGGGACCCATATTGACTATCATGAGATCTTTTCTTGTAGCTGGTATATTCATAAGTTTTTCCTCGATTCATTCTTCCATGAATTGCGCAAAACGAAAAAAAGTTCATCAAAATTCAAGATCTAATAAATCAAATAATTCAAAATGACTTTTCAAATTAACGAATTTTGGATTCCCGAATACCCAATTGATTAATTAAGTATTTATAACGTACTCTATTTTTTTTTGACAAATAAGACAGCAACCGTTGACGTTTTCCCAGCATTTTACGTAGACCCCTTTGAGATAAATAGTCTTTTCTGTGCAATTCTAAATGTGAAGTAAGTCTTCTTATTTTATTGGTGAAACTCAATACTTGGAATTCAACGGATCCCCTGTTTTCTTCTTTTTCTTCTTGCGAAAAAATGGAAATGAATGCATTTTTTATCATAAAAATGAATCGTCCCTTTCTCTTTTTTTTTAGATATTTTTATCGATATATTTCTTGATCAGTAATAATAATGCCACTCATTTGAATTTGATATACACAAGACTCTTAATTTCGTTAAGAATTTTTTGTTTTTGTCAAATAAAATCAAATAAAATTACTTACTTTAGTAATCAATATAATTTAAAAAATTAATTGGATTCGAATCGGATACCGTATACAAAAGTATGGTCTATTTCTGTATTCACAAAAAATAATAGATCTTCAAATAAATAAGAATATTTTGTTGATTCATTTCTAGATCGAATTAATATTAATAATATAAAATATAATACAATGACTCATTAAATTAGTAAGTATTGTGTATCAGAATGAAATGTAAGATAATGGGTATGTTTATTTCTTTGTCTTCATATACTCGAGAATATAGTAAAAATGTACCATTAATAAATTTGCAATCGCGGATACATATGAATCCTGGTCATACTAAAACGACTACCATTATTGGTATCAAACCAATAGCGATTCATACAAGCTAAATCTTCTAATCGATAATTGGACCAAAGAAAAAACTTTAATTTAATTAGTTTCTTTTTATCGTTATCAAGATTTTTTTTTTTATTCAACACGCAATTTTTTATCCTATTTCCATTGAAAAATACTGTATTTCTATAGATACTGTTTATATCCCTATAATTCAAAAAGATTTGAATTCTCAATTCTCTACGACGCTTCGGGGATAAAATATTTTCAAGAACAAGCAAATCATAATGATTTTTGTCTGTATTTCCAGTCATTTTTTGATGTATTCCAATGGATTCATAAAAATTCTTCTTATTCTTGTCAGCATAGCCATAACTTTTTTCTAGATATCTTTGATTAATTTGGTGCTTATTCTTATGAACCAATGAAATACCTATGGTTTGATATATATAAAATTGTCCATCATTTTTTACAAACAGACGAACTGGTTCGATAATAAATATTCCGCTTTTTAGAAATTCTGTAAGAGTTAAATCCTTCTGGATCATCAGAATATGCGGATTCATTTCTTTTCTTTGAATAGCGGATATAGCAATTTCGTTTGGACTGTTCAGTCTAAGGAGGAGGCAATATACTTTTATGTTATTGATTATTCTTTGATTTAAAGAATCATTCCAGCTCAATTGAAAACGCAAATACTTTTTTAAGAAAAACTCAAGCTCTGCTTCTATGTTAGTCTTGTATTGCTTTTTGTTTCTACGTTTTTTCATGTCTGATCCCGGAGAACTTTGTTCACCATCTTTTTTTTGGTTTGAGAGAGCGGATTTAATATATGGTTTTTCGACTAATTCTTTTTCTCCTTGATTTCTATTTTCTAACTTAAGAGTTTTTTTTTTCGAAAATAAAAAAAGAGATATTTTTTTCTTTTCAGTGATGCTTTTATGTTTATTAACATTTTGGTTTACATTAAAATTGAAAAGAAGTAATTTGATTGGTATGGCCCAGGGTTTAATCTTATATGTATTATAAAATATCCCAAATTCTGGGAATAACAAAAATGCAAGATTCGATATGGGGCGACTTAGTATTTCGTCATTCATTCTCATCCAATCAGCGAGAGACTTTTTTTGTTTTTGATTGAATGGGTGAATTTCTTGATGAATCGTGAGATAAAAAAGACCTTTTTTTTTTTTATCAAATTTATCGATTATTTGATAATTATTAACACTAATCTTAGTATTTTGATTCCTCTTAGTGATGGTATCAATATTAACGCAAGCCTTAATATCAATCTTCTTTGTAAGACAAAAATGGATAATTTTCCAATAAAAAGATTTTCGATCCGGACTTTTTTTTATATCTATACTATTATTTTCTACTCGATAATTATTGATAAGGATACCTTCTATCATATCAAATAGTTTACGTTTAGGTGTGTAAGTATAAGAAATCTTTTTGTTCTTATTTACTTGTAATGGCAATCCATAAATATATGAGTTTTTTTCATCTTCATAATTAATAGATTTATACGATAAAAGATCATATTGATATTGTTTTTTTAATTTTTTGTTCTTTTTTAGTAATGAATCTATTTCAAAATAATTTTGTTTTTCATATTGAATGAATCGGTTTTTTTCATATGAATCAAATTTGTTTAAATCTTTATTTTTAGTCATACGACATTGATATTGATTGACTCTATTTCGCCATTTTTGTGATATTAATCTAGACCATCTAATCTGAGATAAATCATATTGATAATGAACCTTTAGCCAGTTTTTCCATTCATTAATTAAAGAATTTCGAAGGTTTTTATGTTGTCTTAATTCGGAATCAAATATTCCTTGCGTTCCAACAAAATACTCTTTTATTTCATTCTTAAGAAAGAAAGATGTTCCGTAATAGTTAAAGACAGATCTTAACTTATATAAGTTACTGACTTGGATTTGTGAGAATTTGTAGAATACATATGCTTGTGACAAGTAAGATAAGTCCCAAAAAATATGTGAATCTTTATTAATAATACAAAGTGACTTTTTTATAGTCAAAATAAAGTTAATTATACTTTGATTTGTTTTATCAATTCTTTCTTGATTTGCTTCATTATTGTAAATGTATTTATTCAAATTTTTTTTTTTTAATTTAGGAAGAAGCTCCACAATGATTCTAAATATAATAATGATACATAGAAAGATATATATGTATAGTTTTTCAATCAAAAATTTAAAAAAAAAATGTAATTTACGCCGTAATCGAAGATTTTTTCTTTTTAATATCCGCCAAATGTTTTTTGGTGATTCTAATCTTTTATCTTCATAACTTATTTTGGTCGGGCTAATATTTATCTCTCGAGTTAGAAACCCTATTTGCTTATCTTTTTTCATTTTTTCTATTTCAGTTATGATTGTGTTTGTTCTATTAGTTAAATTTTGAATCTTTTTTTCTGTCAATGAGTAAGTTGCACAATCCAAAAATCGAATTTGAATAGACGATTCGGGAATAATTTGATTATGGATTATCGAATTTTTTTCTTTTTTAGGTTCACTCAATTTATATCTTTCTATTTTTTTCAATCCAAATGATAGAATTTGGTTTATTTTTGAGAGTTCTTTGATTCTTTTTTTTAGAAAGAGAATGCTTTTGATGACCCATTTTTTTGTTTCTTTTAATACATTTAGAAAAGATTTTGTTCTTTCTTTTAAAACTCTTAGAACTAGAAAACATTTTTTTTGCAATTTTAATTTTATTTTTTTTAATTTTTTTAAAATGGGTTCAAAAAATGAGATTTGTTGTCGGGGAGAACCAAAAGGTAATTCAGTTTCCATTCCCCAAACTGTTAAAAAACAAAAATCATTTTTTTGTTTTTTCCCTTTCTTTTGAATTGGATCTTTATTAGGGAATCGTAACTTAGATCTGCGCCAAGGTTTCAGACGAAAAGGAAATAGAATCTTTATCTGAATACCGTCTGTTAACCAGTTTTTCGGAAATTCTTTTTCTGATAATTGAACGCCATTATAGGTACATTTAATATGGATTTCTTTAGTCCAATCCTTTAAATCTTCGGACCATTCGGGAAATTGAAATAAGAGTATACGAACAAGATTTTTAGATATTATTAATGAAGGTAATATAATATATTTTCTAAGAATTGATTGGATTACTAATGCAAAACCTCTTATTACTTGAGCAAATATAATGCTATCCCAAAGTTCCCCTATCTCTATACGAGTTTTCTCCGCTTTTTTGTCTATTTCTCTTTTGGCCTTCTCTTCTTTCTCACTTTCTTTTGTCTTTTCCTTTGTATGATCCGAAATTTTGAATTTATTCTTTTTCCAAATCAAATTTATAAAAATTATTTTCATTAGATCGGGGATATCAAAAGAAAAGAGGGGAGGTTTGTCTACTCTATCCAAAAAAAGGGCGGAATACACATTTGCTTGAAACAGTTCCAAAATAATTATTTTACGCCTTTGAGCTCGTATAGAGCCTTTTATTATATCTCGACGAAAATCCGGTTGTTGTGAATAACGTATCAAATCCACCTCTTCAGCTTGATCAGAATTATCAGTCTCTTTTTCATTAGTATCGGTATTCTCCGGACTATTAGTAAAAATTACGACACGTTTGGCTTTTCGTGAACGAATTTGATAATCCTCTGCCCCACTTTCTTCAGTTGCTACTTCCTGTTGTTCCAATTCGTCGATTAATTTATATGACCATCGAGGAACTTTTTTATTTATTTCTTTTATTCCAATATATTCTTTGCTAATTGTTTTATCCTTAGTATCAGTTATAACTGCATTGATTAAAAATTTTAAAATTTGAATTGGATCTTCTGGATTAATTCTTACTTCTTTGTTTTCCGGAAATAAATAAAGTCCTTTCAAATTAAAATTTGATGTTGATTTTCCTCCAAACTTGCTAATTATGTTTAAGAAATAACTCATTTCTGTTGATAATGATTTTCGATCAAATAAATTGAATTTATGGTAAAATTCTGTGTAATTGGTAGTAAGAAGGATGCCATAAATCTTATTTATCCAAATTGTCTCTATGTAATGTTTTATAGCTAGAGAAGTTTTTATGATTGGGAGGAAAAATAGTTTTTTGATTTGTCCGCGAAAGGGTCCGTTAAATAAAGAATCACATATTTTAGGTAAATATTCTTGTTTAGTCTCATTATTACAATTACACAATCTAATTCTTTTTTCGATTATATCCAGAGGAAGGAATCTATTATCTAGAATTTCGACTCTATTTAAAAATTGGTTGCTTATGTTCTTCCTTTTTTGTTCATTGGTATAATTCCAGTGATTATACAGTTCATTATAGGAAATCTTTTCTATTGTAAAAAAAGACATCTTTCTTTGTATCATTTCAAAAAAAGTTGATAAACTTGGCGGATACGTAAAGGATATCCTTTCTTTTCCATCACTTTGACACGTATGAAAAAAATATTGTGACATTTCATTTTTTACAGCATTTTCAAATCGATCATTTTTTATATATCGGAATGGTCGCTTCCATTGTTTATAGTCGAAAAGAATATTAACAAGAGGTTTTTCAAACCAGAATATCTCTTTATCCTTTTTATCTTGAAATATTTCTAACTTCGAATTTTCTTGATTCCCATCTAGATAAGAAGTTTCATAAATTGGTCTATTTTTATAGCGTGTCTCTTTAAAGTGGAATTCATCCTTTGTTTTTCCCTTTCCATTCATTCGGATCTCTTTTGTTTCATCCATTTTGTCCGGATCCTCCTTTTCTT